GGCGACATGGCCGAGCGGTAAGGCGGGGGACTGCAAATCCTTTTTCCCCGGTTCAAATCTGGGTGTCGCCTAATCAACCAAATACTCAAAATATGCTATTCTGTTCTGCTGATTTAACTCTTTTGCTAATAGAACTAGCTCCATTATTCCCCAGCAGAAGAAAAGGTATTTTTTATACTTGTTTGATTCGAAGCAAGCATCAGGTATAGGTTGCTCGTAAAAAATTCTAAATCCCTGAAGTCTAGATGCAAGGAAAGATTATAGTGATGGAAGGGGCGGAATTTCGATACGGACTCACGAGAGTCTCTGAATGCTCAGGCATTGAATCAATATTCTATTGAATAGATAATTGGAATTTTTTATAAATACAAATTTATTTCGTTGATTGATTCATCAATAGTGTTGGGTCAGAATATATTTTTGACTCTGCACCATTGATTCCACTATTATTAGTGAGTAATAATAGAATAATTCCTTCATATTCATAGAAATAGGGGACATAATTCACATGGATATAGTAAGTCTCGCTTGGGCTGCTTTAATGGTAGTCTTTACATTTTCTCTTTCACTCGTAGTATGGGGAAGAAGTGGACTCTAGAGGTACAATTTTTTAATTGAGTCGAGGAAAAAAACTCTATGAATTGTTTTATAGATCATTCTGAAAAGTTTTTTTTAACGATTTAAAATAAAAAAATATTTATTTTGAAATTGGATTCCCATAGAACTCCAGAACTCCTGTTAGTGACTCAATCAATTACCTCTTTTACCTCTTTAAAATGCTAAACTAAAAAAAAACGACTTGATTTTTTTAATCAAACTTCCTTCATTGATCTTACTTTTTCGATAGATATGGAGATTCATATTGAAAAAAAATACGAAAGACAAAGAAATAGTAAGAATTAGAATAAAGTTTTCTTTCAATTGGAACAAATAGATGTAGCAAAGAAATAGAATTAGATACATTCCATATATGGAATTGATATCTACATATAGGAAGATCCATCCTATTGTAGTATTGTAGATTAAGTTTGTATTATTATTAGAGTACAACTTTATTGCAGTATTTTATACACTGTAGAACTTTTTTTACACTACAAGAAAACTACGAGAAAGGTATGGTAGAAAGAAATATATGAATCTTTCTTTCTACCATATACTATCGGATCGCATAGAATACTGACGATTCTAGTCCGCGCATTTCATTTAAGACGCGGAATTTGAATCCTTTTCGTCAGAAGTCAAGTTTCGGTCAAATAATTTATTAATCGTTTTTACTTTGATTTTGGCTGACTGTTTTTACGTAAATGATAAGTAGAAAAGCAGTAGGCACGAGAACGAACAATGCAGTAGCAATAAATGCAAGAATATTTACTTCCATAATCTAATCGTTTTTTTTTATTTTAATTTTATTTCACAATAACTCGGGATTTAATCCCATAGAGATGATAAATCTTTTGCCTGTCAATTCAATGGATGAACTCCCTCTTGATGGTATTGAATCGAATCAATATCATAAATAACAATAGTTGAGCTATCAAATAAATTCATCGTCGAGAATTGAATAGTATACCATAAAAAGATCTTTTATCCACACCGAATCAAATGAAAAATGGGATTCTTGATCCAATCAGGAGTTATTTTATTTACTGTTCCGTTTTTTCTTTTCGATAAACTATCCTACACCTTTCGTGTATCATTATCCGACGAAAAAGAAAACTCGATATGTCTTGGAATCCTGAATATAATGCTACCAACAATTGTACTAATCCAAATATATCTTTATACCACCAATCGATACTTTTTGTTTGATGATAATAAATGCAAAAGGAAAGAAAAAAAAGAGAGTTTAATTGTTAATTGATGGATTTATTGGATTCGTCGGGACTGACGGGGCTCGAACCCGTAGCTTCCGCCTTGACAGGGCGGTGCTCTAACCAATTGAACTACAATCCCAGGGAAATTAAGGGATATAGAAGAAAATTTGACTCCTACGTATCGGGTAGTTCGGAAGGACAAGAGTTTATACCATCTCATGGTAGATTGGCGAATTATTGGGCCGAGCTGGATTTGAACCAGCGTAGACATATTGCCAACGAATTTACAGTCCGTCCCCATTAACCGCTCGGGCATCGACCCAGGAAGAATCCATTTTAGACTTATTGGTAATCCATGATATGATCAACTTCCTTTCGTAGTACCCTACCCCCAGGGGAAGTCGAATCCCCGCTGCCTCCTTGAAAGAGAGATGTCCTGAACCACTAGACGATGGGGGCATACTTGATCGACCGCCATCATACTATGATCATAATATCAACAGTTTTTTGAAATTGTCAATATAAATATAATGGAATGACATGATTTGATCCAAGCTCTATTTTCATTATTTCATAATTTTTTTTATTCGTTATTTATGAATTATTCATTTTACTTCGATTATATATATTATTTATAGAACGAATTTAGAATTATTTTAATTTATATTAAATAATAATAACATAGA